TTTCGAACTAGTAACCGAAATAAAAATTAAACTTTGTTCTGTGTTATCACATCCATTTCCCCTCACTTCAATCTTATTTGAAGATTGTTTATGTCTAAAATATAAATTCTTTTATTTGATCTATTGCCAATAGATTCCCTTATTCAGTACTTTTTTTTGATTCTAGTCACTTAAACTCATTAAATTGTTTTTCATCTTGAAATGAATCAAAATTGATAAGGAGTTAGTCAATGATGCTCGAACATGTACTTGTTGTGAGTGCCTATTTATTTTCTATCGGTATCTATGGATTGATCACAAGTCGAAATATGGTTAGAGCCCTTATGTGTCTTGAACTTATACTGAATGCAGTTAATATAAATTTCGTAACATTTTCTGATTTTTTTGATAGTCGCCAATTAAAAGGAAATATTTTTTCAATTTTTGTTATAGCTATTGCAGCCGCTGAAGCAGCTATTGGACCAGCTATTGTTTCCGCAATTTATCGTAACAAAAAATCAACTCGTATCAATCAATCAAATTTGTTGAATAAGTAGTAGTGTATTAATCATAGAAATTATAATATTTATCAAGTCAAATTAACATGGATGATACATAACGTATTGATCGTGTTTACAAAAAATGCAAGAAATCAAAGTATCTTGGACCTCTCGTATGAGTCGATCTGGAAGCAGATTGATTAGAAAAATTCTGGTAAATTATTGATTCATCTGGTGTCTAAATATATGTATAATTCATTTACAAGTTTACTAGATCGAAAATTTATGATGTTCAAAAATTTATATATCCAATGTCACATTCAGTAAAGATTTATGATACATGTATAGGGTGTACTCAATGTGTCCGAGCCTGCCCCACAGATGTATTAGAGATGATACCTTGGGACGGATGTAAAGCTAAGCAAATTGCTTCTGCTCCAAGAACAGAAGACTGTGTTGGTTGTAAAAGATGTGAATCCGCCTGTCCAACGGATTACTTGAGTGTTCGAGTTTATTTATGGCATGAAACAACTCGAAGCATGGGCCTAGCTTATTGATCCCTTTCCCAAATCCCACCTGAATACATTTTCTTTTTTTTACCGACAAAGATCCCCCTGCTCGAAAATATATATTTTCGAGCACGGATTTTTCTGGTCCAAGTGTATCTTGTTTTTACTACGAATTATTTTCCTTGGTTAACAATAGTGGTAGTTTTGCCAATATTCGCGGGTTCCTTAATTATCTTTCTTCCTCATAGAGGAAATAAGATAATTAGGTGGTACACAATATTTATATGTACCGTAGAACTCCTTCTAATAACTTATGCATTCTATTATCATTTCCAATTGGACGATCCATTAATGCAACTGACGGAGGATTATAAATGGATCAATTTTTTTGATTTTTACTGGAGATTGGGAATAGATGGACTTTCTATAGGACCTATCTTGCTGACAGGATTTATCACCACTTTAGCTACTTCAGCGGCTCGGCCGGTTACTCGAGATTCCCGATTATTCCATTTCCTGATGTTAGCAATGTATAGTGGTCAAATAGGATCATTTGCTTGTCGAGACCTTTTACTTTTTTTCATCATGTGGGAGTTAGAATTAATTCCCGTTTATCTACTTCTATCCGTGTGGGGGGGGAAAAAACGTTTATATTCAGCTACAAAGTTTATTTTGTACACTGCAGGAAGTTCCGTTTTTTTATTAATGGGAATTCTGGGTATCGGTTTATATGGTTCCAATGAACCAACATTAAATTTTGAAATATCAGCTAATCAATCTTATCCAGTAGTACTGGAAATAATATTCTATATTGGATTTCTTATTGCTTTTGCTGTCAAATCACCGATTATACCTTTACATACATGGTTACCAGACACCCATGGAGAGGCACATTACAGTACTTGTATGCTTCTAGCCGGAATATTATTAAAAATGGGAGCATATGGATTGGTTCGGATCAATATGGAATTATTGCCCCGCGCTCATTCTATATTTGCTCCTTGGTTGATGATAGTAGGCACACTTCAAATAATCTATGCAGCTTCAGCATCTCTCGGTCAACGTAATTTAAAAAAAAGAATAGCCTATTCCTCCGTATCTCATATGGGTTTCATAATTATAGGAATTGGCTCTATAAGTGATATGGGCCTTAATGGAGCCATTTTACAAATAATATCTCACGGCTTTATTGGCGCTGCACTTTTTTTCTTGGCGGGAACGAGTTTTGATAGAATACGTCTTGTTTATCTCGACGAAATGGGCGGAATGGCGATCCCAGTTCCAAAAATATTCACGACTTTCAGTATCTTATCGATGGCTTCCCTTGCATTACCGGGGATGAGTGGTTTTGTTGCAGAATTCATAGTATTTTTTGGACTAATTACCAGCCAAAAATTTTTTTTAATAACAAAAATACTAATTACATTTGTAATGGCAATTGGAATGATATTAACTCCTATTTATTCATTATCTATGTTACGCCAAATGTTTTATGGATACAAGTTTTTGAATGCCCCAAACTTTGATTTTTTTGATTCTGGACCAAGAGAGTTATTTGTTTCGATCTCTATCCTTTTACCTGTAATAGGTATTGGTATTTATCCGGATTTCGTTTTCTCACTATCCCTTGACAAGGTCGAAGATATTATATCTAATTATTTTTATAGATAATTATTCAAAAAAAATTAATAAAAGAAAAAAAAATCAAACATCAATCTTATACTATAATAAGATGTTTAAAAAATAAGATGTTTAAAAAATTCGTTGTACAATTACAAAAAACAAATATTTTTTCTTTTCTTAAATTTATTTTTCACTTAAGTGAAAAATAAAAATTAATTATACTTTTAACCAGATATGTTTGGCCTTTGTATTGTAAGAACCTTTTGAATCAAACTAGTGATTTAAAAGGTTCTCGATGGCTTACACGATGTTTTCTTATATATATGCTGTCCCACGTTTATTTGTGTGCATTAGGTCCTTTCTTCAGTTAGATGTTAGGGTAAATGAACCATAACTATGTAGCCCTATTCCTAATAGATTGACCCCAAAATAGCATATCCAAATTATAAGAAATCCCATAGAGGCTACAATTGCGGAATTTACAACCTCAAAATTTTGATTTGTTCGAATATGTAAATAAATCGCGAATACGGTCCAAGTAATAAATGCCCAAGTTTCTTTCGGATCCCAATTCCAATATGAGCCCCATGCCTCATTTGCCCATACTGCTCCCGAAAGAATACCTATGGTTAAAAAGATAAAACCTATGCCAATAATACGATAACTCCAATGATCCAATTGTTGAATCAATTGAGACCTATAATAATTTCTAGAAGAAATTAAGGAAGTGTTCCATAAAACATTGTTTCTTTCGTTCATGTATTGGATCTCATCAAAACAAAGCGACTCATTATTGCTTTTCTCAAAAATACTTATGACTTTGCGCGATGTAATGACTATAAGAGCTACTGATAATAATGATCCACATAAAAGAGCTGCATAGCCCAATACCATCATACTTACATGCATCATTAACCAATGAGATTGGAGAGCGGGTACTAATAGTACGGATTGATGCATTTCGGTTAAAAAACCAGAAGTAGCAAAGCCTTGGGTAAAAATAACACTTGGCGCGGTTATTGCGCTTAAATGGTTTATATATTTTTTTAAATACGGAACCATATGAATAATGGACAAACTCCATGAAAGAAAAATGAATGATTCGTATAAATCACTTAAAGGTAAATGTCTCGAATAAATACAACGAGTAACTAATAATCCTGTTATACAGACAAAAGTTGTTTTTATGCCTTTTTCTGATGAATCATATAGTCCTGCGCTTTCATTAACTAATAAGATTATCAAACGAATTGAAATTATAATTGAAACAACCGAAAAGGATATATGAGTTAATATATGCTCTAAAATAGAAAATATCATAAAAAAATTATAAAAAAAAAGAGGAGAATCTCCCAATTATAGAAATGGAAATCGGGAATTGAATTCATTATAGGACTTACTCTTTTATAAGATGCCATGCCGCCACTCGGACTCGAACCGAGATGCTCTAGCACTGCTTCCTAAGAGCAGCGTGTCTACCGATTTCACCATAGCGGCTTTTCGAAATCATAATAACCTATTTTTATTCAATTGTCGAGGTTAAAGTACTCAATCATTCAATATTTTTTAGTTTTATAAGAAACATTGAAATTAATGAAAAGAAATTGATGAATCAAAACTTGTTTCAAAAATAGTGATTTGAGCCTAGTTACAATAATAATCCTTATTTTTTTTTATTTTATTTAATATTTAGATTTATAATGTCTATTTTATTTAACGTAACATTACATTAACAATGGAGTTCTTTTAGTTTATACTCTCCTAAAATGGAACTTTTTTAACTACATAGTTTTTACCGCAATTTAATGTTCTTTTTTTTTTTTTTTTTTTACCATTAATTTTTTTCTCATTTATCTTATTTTATGAATTAAAAAAAAATGATCACTGAAAAAGTAACAAAAAAAAAATAGGATTTTTATCGATCACAATTTCATGAATACATACAATAGAATCAAAATTGACATAACTTTGTATTAATATTTAGAGTTTTCGATATGTAGAGAATTTTTGTTAGTATTTAGTAAACTAATTAAATTGGATTAGATATTGGGCGTAGCATCTAATAAATAATAAAAAAGTTTCGATTTCTATCGTAATTGGACTGTACTTCAAATTAAAATAATCTATTCTAAATTAATACATATATTGATTTATCTTCCCCAGCCTAAGCAACTATAGGATCAATTTTTTTTTTGATGACCAAAATTGATACATTTCTCGTATAAAATATCCACGGATATTTTATACGAGGGATATAAGGGATATATAAGGATAAGGATTTTATATATTGATAATGATTTTTTAAAATGAGTGTTCAGAAAATTCCAAAACAAGTTTTAAACTTAAAAAATTAGTTTCGACGAATCATTAATTTGGAGTTTTGAAAATAATTTAATTTATATATATTATATAAATTAGTATAAATTCTAAACTAAATTCAAAATTAAACTAGACTTTTTTTAGAGTCAGAGATAGATCCAGATTATTCCAATGTTTAATTATTTATTTTTTTCTTGTTGTACAAAAAAACTTTTTGAATTCCCCGTAGAAAGAGATTTCGATAATGAAAAAGCTTTTAATGCTACCCAATACCCTTTCCCTTTCCAAATATTATTACGAATTCGTTTTTTTGATATGGAAGTACGTTTTTTTGGAACTGCCATTAAAAAATTATGATAGAGTATTTAATTCTAGAGTTGGATGTGAAAGACATCTATTGTTCAAAACCAATTGTTCTTTACTATATAATTCTCTCTTTATTGTCTAAATTCGACTCTTTTCATAAAATAAAAACCAAATATGTTGTTTCTTTTCGTTGTGCTATATTTATACCTGTAATAAAATACATCAAAAAGTTTAAGAAACCAACACTCAATTCAAAAACTTCATTGGTTAATGATTCTGAATAAACGAACTAAAAAAAAAAAGAACTCTTTTTTTTTCTGGGGTTAAATTATGGACTGTGTTTGTCTTTTATGAATTCTATTAAAATAACATATTCTTTCTTTTTAGTGTAATTATTTGTCCTTACTTTCTCTAGAGATTCAAATATTGTATTATGTAAATTGTAATAAGTAATAATAATTGAAATTTTTATTTTTTTTTTTTTGTAGTTTTATAAAATCTTACTTAAAATAAATAAGTATTTATTTGTCAATGGTAACTTGGTCATCTCATTTGACCACTTCTTACTTCTTTATTCTTTATTTGAAATATTTTTTAGTTTAAAGTATTTGGAAAAGATTTAGAATAATTAAGAATAAAAAATATTTCTTTTAGTTTTACATATCTTATCTTAATCTTAATTTTTTTATTAACTGATTCTTTTCAAAAAAAAAAATAAGAGCTGGTGAATCAGAAACAGTTAATTAAGAATAAAAGATTTTTATTTATTTTTATGGAATATACATACCAATATTCATGGATCATACCTTTCATTCCAGTTATAATTCCTATGTTAATAGGGGTGGGACTCCTCCTTTTTCCGAAGGCAACAAAAAACCTTCGCCGCACGTGGGCTTTTCTTAGTGTTTTATTGTTAAGTATAGTTATGATTTTTTCAGCCAATCTGTTTATTCAGCAAATAAATAACAGTTATATCTATCAATATGTATGGTCTTGGACCATCAATAATGACTTTTCTTTAGAGTTCAGCTACTTGATCGATCCACTTACTTCTATTATGCTAATCTTAATTACTACTGTTGGAATTATGGTTCTTATTTATAGTGACAATTATATGTCTCATGATCAAGGATATTTGAGATTTTTTGCTTATATGAGTTTTTTCAATACTTCAATGCTGGGATTAGTGACTAGTTGTAATTTGATACAAATTTATATTTTTTGGGAATTGGTTGGAGTGTGTTCTTATATATTAATAGGTTTTTGGTTCACACGACCGATTGCTGCGAATGCTTGTCAAAAAGCGTTTGTAACTAATCGTGTAGGGGATTTTGGTTTATTATTAGGAATTTTAGGTCTTTATTGGATAACGGGCAGTTTCGAATTTCGGGATTTGTTTGAAATATTCAATAGTTTGATTTATAATAATGAAGTTAATCTTTTATTTGTTACTTTCTGTGCTTTCTTATTATTTTCTGGTGCAATTGCTAAATCCGCTCAATTCCCCCTTCACGTATGGTTACCTGATGCTATGGAAGGACCTACTCCTATTTCAGCTCTTATACATGCTGCTACTATGGTAGCAGCAGGAATTTTTCTTGTAGCTCGGCTTTTTCCTCTTTTCATGGTTATACCTTACATAATGAATATAATAGCTTTAATAGGTATAATAACATTACTATTAGGAGCTACTTTAGCTCTTGCTCAAAAAGATATTAAGAGAAGTTTAGCCTATTCTACAGTGTCTCAATTGGGTTATATGATGTTAGCTCTAGGTATTGGGTCTTATCGAGCTGCTTTATTTCATTTGATTACTCATGCTTATTCAAAAGCATTGTTGTTTTTAGGGTCCGGATCAATCATTCATTCAATGGAAGCTATTGTTGGATATTCTCCAGATAAGAGTCAAAATATGGTTCTTATGGGTGGTTTAACAAAACATGTACCAATTACAAAAACTGCTTTTTTATTAGGTATACTTTCCCTTTGTGGTATTCCACCCCTTGCCTGTTTTTGGTCCAAAGATGAAATTCTTAATGATAGTTGGTTGTATTCACCAATTTTTGCAATAATAGCTTTTTCCACAGCAGGATTAACTGCATTTTATATGTTTCGGATCTATTTACTTACATTTGAGGGCTCTTTAAATGTTAATTTTCAAAATTACAGCGGCAAAACAAATAACTCGTTTTATTCAATATCTCTATGGGGTAAAGATAAAGAAGGGAAAAAAATAATTAAAAAAGATTTTTGGTTATTATCTT